CATAGTTCTATTTTTATTTTTTTACAGTATTTTTGTTTTTCAGTAAAAAAAAGAAGAAATAAAAGAATAATAATAAGAAATGACACTTTGATTCTATATCATCATAGGAATGGAAATAGTACTTCTTTTGATTGTTGTTTGAATACAATAACAAGAGCAAGCATTTATCTTTTTGATTTTCAAAATCCAAATAAATCATTTTATCAAATAAATCATTTTATCTATGATTCGGTGGTATGGTTCATTGGAACAAAAAAAGAAGGCCCGGCTGGGTACTGACCAGACCAGGCCAGGGAAATAAAAAAAGGCCTTTTTGAAAAAAAAACTGAAAGAGATATTCTTTCTTTTTTTTTTCTATTTTGATTCGAGATATCTCTTTCAAGTCCTTTCTTTATTTTAATTTTATATAAATATCTAAATGGAATTGCGGATAAAAGTTGTATCTATATATATAATAGAATACAAAACACAATAAAAAAAAATTATATAGCTTATATAATTTATATAAGCTATAAAATCAATTATATAAGAAATTTCTATATATAAATATAAAGACGGGCTTTTTCCGTTTTAGTAAAGAAGGCTTTTTTCAAGCATTATTTTTTGTGTAATGTAATATAGTAATTATCCTTTTTTTTCAATTAGGAGAGATGGCTGAGTGGATTAAAGCGTCGGATTGCTAATCCGTTGTACGAGTTATTCGTACCGAGGGTTCGAATCCCTCTCTTTCCGTTTCCGTCGATGGCTTGCTATCTTTCAAATTCGAATTTAGTCACCCCCTTTTTCTTTTTTATTTTTTCTTTTATTTTCTTTTAATAGTTAAAGATGTGGAATAGATAAAATCCTAAAAACATTTATAAGAGCAAAGAAAACTTTTTTCTTTTTTATTCTTCGCGCCCCGGATTACGTCCTGGATCATTAGATAGGAATCCGAAAATGAAGAGAGAAACAAAGAATATCACTACGGTGTAAACAAAGAGCTTGAGAGTAAGCATTACACAATCTCCAAATCATTTTTTTTGGGGGGGGGGGGGGAGAGAATAGATTCTCTATTTTTATACTATATATCCTATTTTGACACCAAGAAACGAAGCAGTTTTTATAATTTCTAGAAATAGAAAGGAGTTTTCCGAAATTCACACAATTCGAATTCGATATTGTGGTGGACTCTAATAGGGTCTTTCAGTGAAAAAAAAAAGGTCAGAATCGGGAACTGGGGGATCAAAATTTATCGTGGCTATCCAAGAATTTCACTCTTTGAATTGAGGGTTCGTTCATATTGTAAGATTCATCGGATTTTATCCATTATTAGAATTTTGTTTCTCGAACTCAAATAAATCATGAGTTTTTCTAGGACAGTAGTAAGGATCTCATCGAAAACTTACAGCAGCTTGCCAAACAAAGGCTAAGAGAAAAAAGAAAAGAGGTATTACTGGCATAACATCTACAATTGGATTCAAAAAAGCGTAGGCCTCGGGCAATTTGGCGAATACAAAACTACTAAAATCAAGGGCAGAATTATAGCTCAAACTAAGGATATTAAGCATAACAAACATTTTGTTCTTGGAGATAATTGTATTTTGATTGAGTTATTAATATCTTATTGAGATAAGATAAAAATGAAGAAAAGCAAGTAAGTTAGACAAAAAAAATACTTCTTTGAACCGAACCAATCAAAACAAAAATCCTTCAATTCTCACAAGAGAATAGAAGAAATCATACTTTCATACAATATCTTAATTGAATTATATGTAATGATCAATAAATTGATTTTATTTTGACATATACACGTGTCAAAATCCTAAGACCAAAACACTAATCGAATTTATTCCATAGAGATTTGGGCTGGAATTGACGAACAACCAATACGGATATTAGTGTTTATTAATACCAAATACAAATAGAAATGGGGCGTGGCCAAGTGGTAAGGCAACGGGTTTTGGTCCCGCTATTCGGAGGTTCGAATCCTTCCGTCCCAGAGCGGACTATCATATATATCAGAATCAAAATTACTTTTTTGAGTAATCTTCTATTTTGAAAAATAGAATTTTTTTTTAATATAATTTTTGATAAAATGTACTTTTTTTTTTGAAAAATTCTTCTCTTAATCAGATCTTTTTTCGCACACAAATGAAATCCGATTTCAAATAAAATGTAACTGAATCCATTTGTGATTTGTGATTCAGGTAAGATGGGAACATAGGTCACAATGGGCCTTTTAGCGTATGTCCCTCCCCTTCTTTAAGTTAGAAAAGCCTTACGGCTAGATCTAGTTGAATTTTTTAGAATATATTCGAAATCGAAATGCAAAAGCCTCTATATCCCCTATCCTTTTTTTTATAAGACAACCCAATGATTCTCCTTTTATTTCGAATTCTAAAAAAAAAAGGTCTTACTGGTACTGATTGAATTCAATCAATGGGATTAAGTCTCTTAAGACTAGTTTAGGTTAAAATCAAAAATAGGAAACAATGGACTTTTTTGTCTTTGTATATATACAAATAGGATCCATTTTTGATTTATTATTTATGAATTCATCATCCCCCAGAAGGAATTCAATTCATTGTGGGAGTAGATAAAAGTTAGTGAGCCATGGAAGATATCAATTTGAATATCTATATCTGTCCAAATCTCATTAACAAATAATAAGGTTCCGTATAGAATGGATTTTCTTTGACCTTAATTTTTAAGTATTTTGTCTTTGTCTCTAATGAATAACTGTAAATCTATGTAATAACAATTGAGACGGGATGATTTATACATTCTATTTATTTATTTTAGGAAAGGATTATGGAACCGCAAGCCAAAACCAAAGAAATTACGCATAAATTGAGTAAATACTTATCTCTATGGATTGCTATTCTTCTATTTCGGTGATAGCCTTGTTTCGCTTTTTTTGAAAAAGAATTTGTGAGCTTGTACTTGACTCTTAAATATTTAACCTGGAATAATTACTTCCAATGCCAATTTTTCAGTCTAATCTGATAGATACGTAAATTGCCGATTTTTTTTTTCAATTCTGATTTGATCTTTCAGGATGGAAGAATAACAGCCGAAATAGTCCCTTATCATTTCATTATTCTTTTGTATCCAATCCACGAAAAAAGAAATTTGTTTTTCGATCTATACGTTTTAAATCATTGAGGGTTCCGTTCAATCTGAATATGGATTTCTCTCTCTTATGATGCTCAAGTACAATCTTGAGTCAAATTTTATTCGTGATGCCGAGTTGGGAAATTTTTTCAATGAAATCCTTTTAATCTTTCTTATGATTCCTTGGGACTCGAAGAAGTATAAGATTGTTGAATCTATTCTATGGAATCATTTGAAGATGCAATCGGGATTCAAAAAGAACTTATTTTTGATTAGTCTTTTTTAGTTATCAAAAAAAATATTGCATTCATAAAATAAAATCAAATTATAGGGTTAAATTGAATTCTTACTAAGGCTTTTCTTCATAAATTACCTATTCCTTTTTTCATATAAAAGGAAAAAGTACTGTGTATTGACTGAAGCAATGACTATTCATGATTCATAATTGAATCAATTACATACCAGTTCCGAACTATAGAAATGTTATGGTAAAACTTCGTTTGAAACGATGTGGTAGAAAGCAACGTGCGACTTGAAGGACATGATCAGCTGTGGATTTTTTTCCATCCACCCCTTTCTATTTTCTATTATCTAGGAATGAATGGGCTCGTGGCTCGACATCCTTTGTTCTGTTCTACTAGAATCCTCTTTTTTGTTGGGTTGTAATGTAAATAGTACACGATGGAGCTCGAGTCGAAATTTATTAATTTCTCAGGGGCAAGGATCTAGGGTTAATACCAATCAATAAGTTGGAACAAACTTCGTAAGTATATTTTCGATATCGAAATCGAAAGGATCTGATTCGAGCAATTTTCAACGAAAAAAAAAAAATAAAATTTGTTGGAATTGGTAAAACTCTTTCGATCAAAAGTGTATTATGCCGAAATCGAGTGTTCGTATGATTCTTTGATAGAAAGAAATCACAAAAAAGGGGATGTTGCTGCCATTTTTTGGAAACGATTAAAGATCACCGAAGTAATGTCTAAACCCAATGATTCAAGGCAAAGATAAAAGATCCTGGAACAAGGAAATACCGTTTTCAATTGTCTCAACAATTAGATCAGAATGAAGAATCCAAAAATCGATTTGAAATGAGACAAAGAAAAAGGGGGTTAGAGACCACTCAAAAAATGAAATGACTAAGGCTAAGCTTTTGGGCTATTTGAACGTTATCCAACTTGAGTTATGAGAGTACGGATGTTTTTTCTTCTTTTTCGAAAAAGAAGAAAAAAAGAAGGAGTTAAATCTCTAATAGATTTGATGATTTTCTAGATCTATTTGACATTCTAATTATATACATAGACATAACTTCAAATCATTTTTTCTCGAGCCGTACGAGGAGAAAACTTCTTATACGTTTCTAGGGGGGGTATTGTTCATCTAAATCTATCCCAATGAGCCGTTTATCGAATCGTTGCAATTGATGTTCGATCCCGAAGAGAAGGAAGAGATCTTCGGAAAGTGGGTTTTTATGATCCGATAAATAATCAAACCCATTTAAATGTTCCCGCTATTCTAGATTTCCTTGACAAGGGCGCTCAACCTACAGGAACCGTTCATGATATTTCAAAGAAGGCAGGGGTTTTTACGGAACTTAGTCTTAATCAAACGAAATTCAATTAATGAATAGAACAAAAAGAGGGTGTGGATGACTCCTATATAGTTTTATAGAACTTTTTCTTTACTACTCCCCCTTCTTTTGTCTTACCTATTGATTATTGCTACCAAAGAAAATAGTGTACTATAAGTACACGTAAAAAGCCATTTTCGTTTCGATTGATTTCAGATATTAAAAAATTATTTTTTTTCTATTTATCTAATTATTTTATCTAATTATTTCGATATTTCATTCTATATATATATATTTCATTTTAGTTGGATTTTAATTAAATTAATAAATAATAAAT